GTTCTAAACCATCTCTGGCGATGAATCAACAATTCGAAGTGCTTTTCTTGCGTATTCTTGATGAACCAGCGTTTATATATAGATGTAGGAGGATTTGTTTGGGAAGCAATAAGCCCCTTTGACATCTCTTCATCTGCAAAGAATTCTCGACGTGAAAACACAGAGACAGAGGGCTGATCTTTGAATAGGGAAAAGAATGGATCCGCAGGGTCCCAAATGAATTGGCTTGGTCGAAAAAAGCCTTGTTCTTTGGAAGATCTATCTCGTATCTGGTACTGCATGGTTCCACTCTGCAAGAACTCCGAATCATTCTCTTGAAGCTCATCCTCTTTATGATAAATGATCCATTTGCCCCGAAATGACCCAGTCCAATAGGGAAATCCCAATTCAGTGGGCCTTTTGATACAATCAAATAGATTGCCACAAAGGCGCCATATTCTAGGAGCCCAAACTATGTGATTGAATAAATCCTCCTCTATCTGTTGCGGATCGAGGGCCCCTTCCCCTTCTTCAAACTCCGATTCGTATTTTTCATATAGAAATCCCTGATCAACGATAGAACAAGATCCATTTTGCATCATATCTAACTGATTCCTTGGTTCGGACCGAAGAAGTAATGTCACTCGATTCTTATCAAACTGACTGCAAGATTTTTCTGTCCGTGAGGATCCCGCCAGAGCCAGAGCGCCTTCTACTTCTAATAGTAAGAATAGTAATAGGCCATGAACTAGATCAGAATCATTCTCAACGAATCCATAAGAAGTGATCCAATTTTTTTCATCGTGTCTGGATGAAGACCAAAGATCTTGAGCGACCGATCCGGCAGAACAACTCAAAAGATAAAGAAGTATCGTGAATTTCTTCATGCTCGTTCCAAGTTCGAAGTACCATTTGTACAAATAAGAATCCCCTACCTTACATGATTTCTTCTTCATATAGATAGATATAGGATCTATGGGGCAATTACTTAGAAGTACATTTTGTGTAACAGCCTTTCCTATCTGATAGAAAAGGATCCCATGATCCTGAACCGATCTTATCTGGGATCGAAAATCCCAAGTTTTTCTATGAAGAGCTGATCTAATTGTATTAGTTTCTATAATGGATTTCTTCTGTGTAATACTAATTGATAGGGCCTCATTGATAAGTGCTACAAGATCTCGCGCATTGGAACCCATGGTTATGGACCCGAATCCGTTAGTATGGAACATCTTCTTTTCCAAGTGAAATCCCCTAGTATATGAAAGAATGAAAAAGTGCTTTCGTTGTTGTGGAAGAAGAAGCCTTCGTATCTTAATGCATGTATTGAATTTATTCGGAGCTATTAGAGCGGGATCCACTTTTTGGGGAATATGAGTCGAAGCAATAACAAGAATCTTTCCAGTGGAACATCTTTCACAATCCCTGGAGAGATAGTTCTCTAATAGACCGAGGGATAAGTAATTCGACTCATTCACATGCAGATCATGAATGTTTGGAATCCATATTATGCAAGGAGACATTGCTTTTGCTAATTCGAATTGAAGGGTTATATCAAATCGGTCTATTTTCGGCGTCATATACATAGTTAGCACATTCGTCATAGTTAGCAGCTCCGTATCAATATCAAGGTCATCATCACTATCATCAATATCGTCACTATCATCAATATCGATATCATCAAGAAGATAACCTTTAGGCTTGTCATCCAGGAACTTGTTCGGAAAGACCGTAATGAAAGGAACATAGGAGTTTGTCGCTAGGTATTTGACCAAACAGGATCGTCCAGTTCCTATAGAACCTATCACTAAAATACCTCTAGAAGGGGATAGGGCTAAGCGGAGCGAAAAGGGTTTTCCATGAGGAGATGGGGAAGGGGAATGAAAACTATCAGCCCCACACGAGGTTTGTGAATAAGTGATTGTCTGATAATGAGCAAGGAATATCCGTCTTTCTGCTAAACAGGATCTATTGAACTCATAATTCATTAGATCCTTTTGATGAATGTCAACTAAGTATCGTAAGGAAATTGATCCCGGTTGTTCAATCATTTGATAACCAGAGTCATTCTTTGTTAAACGATCACTATGAGTCAGACTCAATAGGATTTGATCAATCCTTTTTTCTGTCGTTAAGGTGGAGAACTGAACCAAGAATTCTCTTTCTTCATCATCAATCGAATCACTGTTCGCGACCCAGAATTCTATTTTCTCATCAATCCAATCACCGTTCACGTTTTTTCTTTTTCTTATCAATGAATAGATCTCTTTACTTGTACGACTTAGATGTCTCGTATTTCTCGAAAAAATGATTCGATTGATGGGATTTGGTATGAGATCGATGAGATTGATCTTCCAATATTTCTTCTTAGAACGGATTGATTTGACCCCATAAGCGGGACCACCACCCAATAGCATGTTGCCACCAGAAGCAGAACCCCGTATTTCTTCCAGAGAATCTCCTAATTGTTCCAGAACAACTAGAAAGAGATTCTTTAACCAGAAAGGATTCATTTCAGATGTAGGATACCTATCCAGAAGTTTTCGAGATTCCATCATGTATGATGGAATCATCAAAGATTTGATCTTTTCTAACTCTGTCTGTAACTCACTAGAGGCTCGGGAAACAAAGAGAAGATGTATACGAACGAGATATCCAGCAACAAGAAGAAGGAAAAAGATGGAATAGAGGAACTCCCGAGCATTTGTTGATCTCAGATGTGTCCGTATCAATGGAACGGGTGACTCATTATTTCGATGAATCGTTTCGTCGGACAGAAGAAGATTCTGTAAACATTGACTCGAAATCTCACTGATCAGAGTCCATTGTGGAAGAATCTTCTGAGGAATTGGCCGTGATATATCTGATCCATGCATCATATCATGAAAAATGGATACAAATTTTTGACTACTACTCAGTATCGGCAATGGGTCTGAAAGAGTATCTAAAAGGGTGAAATTGAGATATTTGCACCCTGTCGAAGTAAGGAACCATGGCATATATGTTTGGAACAGATTCCATTTTGAGACACTATCTCGTTGAAAGGTTCTATACATCTGCCCTTTCTCAACGCATTTCTTTAGACAAAGACTCCGTTTTTTCCTCTTTCCGAATGGTAAATACTTCTCAGAACATGGAGTGTGAATCAAACCCATGTTTGAATTGAAACTGAGATACTGATGCAAGTTATTCCCTTCTGAATCAGATAGATTCATATCTGAAAGAGGCTGACAATAAGTTTTTTCCAAATTGACTATTTGTTCCTCTGTTAGAGGTGTTGAAGAAATGTCTGCGATCGAGTAAATAGCTCCACGAACGAATGGATCGGATCGAATTGGAAAATGGAAAGATTTGTACGATTTGTACAAGTTATACGCTTCATCACCACTTTGTGGGAAATCTTTAGGTATGAAGATGTCAGATACCTGCGACTCGATTGGTGAAATAGTCTCTCTCTCCAAAAAGAGATCTTTTTTTTTACCCACGCACAAAGAAAAGATTTTGTTGCGAATGGACAAGATATTGAGGAATTGTCCATATGTAAGATCATAATTATTGATACGGGTCTTTTCCACATCAAAGGGGAATCTTTTGTTACAATAGAACCAGAAGTGATGTGGATCATTCAAGAATCGAAGTCGATTTGCTTTATAAAAAGAAGATAGCAAAGAACTTCTATGAAATGGTTTCACGGGATTCAGCCAATTGTCTCGATCGTGGGATATCATTGAGAAATAGGAATCCGTGTTATCAAAGGATTTCCTGCGATTCTTTCTAGTATGGAATGAGTCAATCACCCGCTTTGGTATCTTTTTGAAAAAAAATGGTAATATTGTTCCTCCATTGATCAAGAATTTTGGTCTTTGGGAAGTATCATGATCATCCAATAAGAAGGGTTTCAATTTCTTCAAATGAACGATTTGAACACCTATGGATTCTAACAACTGATTGTAGAGTTGATCATTCGGACCTTTCAATTCATAGATGTGGATCTCGGACCTATGAATGGGGATATTCCCGATACTCACAAAGAAAAAGAGAAGTGACTTGGACAAAAAGAGAAGTGACTTGGACAAAAAGAAACGAAGTGGCTTATACAAATCTTCTTTGTCGATAGCCTCGGACCAATCAATCGAATATTGATTAATACGTAATCGATCGAACACTACTTGCACTACTTGAAAAGGATTCTTCTGTTCAGAAACGAAATGTTCCAAATGTTCCTGGAAATTCTTGCTCCCATTGAACCATTTGTATCTATATGCATCAGGATCCTGATTCATGGATCTCTCGGTTCGAGAAATAAGAGGATCAAACCATTTATTCTGACTCTTTTTCAAATTCGATAAATGTTGGTTGATCGTATATTTCATTATAGTTATATGATTCAGAGTATCATTTCCTATCTGATCCCTTTGAATTCCATATTCGAAGTTGCGATCGGATCTATTCATTAAAAAGAATCGATTCGATACATTTCTTATGTACCCATAGGTGCTATATTGGATTTGAATCAGATTTCGGATCAATCTATATTGATTGACTGCCTCCATTATGTTGTTGCTAGCAAATACCGCTGTTTTTAGTTTGGGATCTTCCAACTCATTCCCGCAGTAGATCCGGACCAATTTTTTTCTGATCCTTCGAGAAAAAGATTCATTCTCCTCATAAAAAAGAGGAGGTAGAACCAATAAAGATTTCTTTTTCGATTCATCTCTGGAGTTGAATACCTCATTCAAGAATTTTTTTTGATCCAACCCGTAGGAATCAATAGAAAAGGCAAATCCCCTACGAAACACCAGATCCGGCTCGGTTATTGATAGAGTGAATAGATCCGCCATTTCTGGGAATCTCTCTTCTAATTCAAAAAAATCGTGGCGTAACGCGTATCCCCCTTTGTTCCGGTCATGGAATAGATGAAAGAAATCAAAAAATGGATTTTTGTTCAAGAATGAAATCTTATTGGAGCTGTCCATATCCGGTTCATCCTTCGGAACCAGATCCGGGATGTGATATGGTTC